GGGATGCCCTAATACATTACAAAATTTCGCTTTAGCCAATGATCTAATTAGAGGAATAATTGGAATTATTGTATCAAGCTTTTTCATAACATTTTCGATTATAAATGAATTTTCCAGCATTTGACTACGTACCACTGAAGGATTTAGCCGCACATTTGAAAAATAGCCCAAAAAGTCAAATGAATGCTCGGATAATTGGTTTATATGGATCTTTCCTGGTTGATACCAAACATAAAAATGACATTGCCATAAATGGATAAGATAGTATTTCCATTTATTCATCAAAAATGGCGTATTCTTTGAAGCCAGAATGGATTTTCCTTGATATCTAACATAATGAATGAAAGGGTCCTTGAAGAACCATAAGGTGGACGGCAAATCCTTATCAAAGACTTCTACAAGATGTTCCACTTTTGCATAGAAATATATTCGCTCAAAAAGGACTCCAGAAGATGTTAATCGTAAATAAGAAGATTTGTTACGGAGAAAAAGAAAGATAGATTCGTATTCACATACATAAAAATTATATAGGAACAAGAAGAATCTTGGATTACTTTTTGAAAAAGTAGAAATCCATTTTTTTGGAGTAATAAGACTATTCCAATTACAATACTCATAAAGAAAGAGCCTTAATAAATGAAAAGAAGAGGCATCTTTCACCCAGGATCGAAGGATTTGAACCAAAATTTCCAGATGGATAGGGTAGGGTATTCGTACATCTGACACATAATTTAAATATGGAAATTTATCCTCAAAAAAGGGAAATATTGAATGAATTGATCGTAAATTATAAGATTTTACGATTTCTGCCTCCTCTAAGAAAGAGATTAATTGTAGGGAAAATGGAATTTCCACACTGACGGCAAACCCCTCTGATATTATTTGAGAATACAAATTCTTGTTGTACCCCCAAAATTTATTTTTGTTAGAATCATTAGCAGAAATAATCAAATGATTCTGTTGATACATTCGAGTAATTAAACGTTTTACAATTAGTAAACTAGATTTATTGTCATAACCTAGATTTTCCGCCAAAATGGAGCTATTTAAACCATGATCATAAGCAAGTGCATAAATATACTCCCGAAAAATAAGTGGGTACAGGAAGTCATGTTGGCGAGATCTATCTAGTTCTAAATATACTTGAAATTCCTCCATTTTTGAAATTCGATTTGGACCAAGGATCGAGGATTTATTGGGTTATCAAATGATACATAGTGCGATATAGTCAAAACAGAGTATTCTATTCTAATAAAAATGGAATAGATACCTAGAAAACGAGTAAGACTCATCAACGGACTCTCTCTACTCGCTTTTTCCACCTAATTGTTTTATGTTCGTTCTAGGATAACAAGATAGTTAGAAATCCTTTATTTTCTCAACCCAATCGCTCTTTTGATTTTGGAAAAAAAAAAAAGATCTTTATCAATATACTCTTTCTTCTACACATTTATCGCCACCCCATAATATAATGGAGAATAGCTAATAGTTAGGACTCATAACAAAAATAAATAATCCATTCATGGGAAAAGCTTTTCCCGCATCAAACACTAATATATTTTTAACGTAAAATTAGAGGGGGGAATCATTCAAATTAATAACGAAAGCTCGTTGCTTTTTGTTTCCCTATAATTGGAGCCGCCAAACTCTATCCATTTATTAATTCAACCCAACTTTGAATTTTTTTGTTCTGAGCCAAGAATTCAAACAAGTATTTGGGCCCAATCCAATAACAATGAAATATTCTTAGAATTCTCCATTGATACGACATGCTGCTTTTTCCATTCATTCCTTTCTGGATCAGTCGTGGTCTTACAAACTCTACCGATGGTATGGACGAATCCATTGCTTCATAGAAATGTGTAAAAAATGGAGTCGCACTTAAAAGCCGAGTACTCTACCATTGAGTTAGCAACCCTAAAAAAAATAGGATGTGTAGATACAATCGCAATCAAAATAAAAAAAAAAAAGATGGAATTGTATAATAAAAAAAAAATATTCCAAAATTCAAATTGAAAGAAAAAAAAACAAAATCCTATGGAACGGGAATAAATAGATCCATTTATTCACGATCGGATTATATTTGTTTGATACACTGTTGTCAATATTAATGTTGAAAAAAGAATACAATGGAGAAAACAAACGAATTATAAACTTAAATTTAAATATTAAATAACATAACAATTTAACCAATTTAAATCCAATTGAATTGAATTCAAATTAATAATAACAAAATTTGTAAATAATTAGAATACTAATAAATAAAAAATTCTAATAAAATAAAAAAAACCAAGCAATTATGTTGTATTAACACTACATAAATAATCGACATAGATACAAAAAAGGCGTATGCGAAAATTAAGGACAAAAGTAGAGATCGGGTTTATTCAATCAATAAATATAAAAATTCAATCAATATTAATAGAGAAATAGAGTAAGAAAGCTTAACCTAACCCCCCTTTTTTTTTTTTAATTTCTTCAGAGAATTCCAACAAAAACCATCCCGTTGAGGGTAATGTGTATTTATAGACCCAATTACTTCATTTATTACTTCATTTATTCATTTGCTCTTTTTTCTATCCATTTTTTATTTGATATTCATTTATATCAATAAAAATATATTTTTGTAGTTCTAGAAAATTCTATGGCAGCAATAAAAAATTAGGTATGAATAGAACAAGAGAGCGGGGGGATAAGAGAGAAAAGGGTTATATAAATCTATATACAAGTCATCCACACCCCCTTTTTTTTTTATTTATTTATTTCATTAATTGAATTTCGTTTGTTGATTAGGACAAAGTTCCATAAAAACACCCGCCTTTTTTGAAATATCCTGAACAGTTCCTGTAGGTTGAGCGCCTTTTTCAAGGAAATATAGAATAACAGGAATATTTAAATAGGTTTGATTCTTTATCGGATCATAAAAACCCACTCTCCGAAGATCTCTTCCCTCTCTTCGGGATCGAACATCAATTGCAACGATTCGATAAACGGTTCGTTGGGATAGATATAGATGAACAATACACCCCCCCTAGAAACGTATAAGAAGTTTTCTCCTCGTACGGCTCGAGAAAATTAGAAATTATGTCTATGTATAGAATTATGATGTCAAATAGATTCATAAAATCATCAAATCAATTAGACTATGATTTAAATACTTTTTTCTTATTCTTTCCCGAAAAAAAAAAATCACTCGTATTCGCAACCTCATAACTCAAGTTGGATAACTCTCAAATAACTCAAAGGAAAACAAAACCTTTAGGTATTTTATTTCATTTATTGAGCGGTCTTTACCCCCCTTTCTTGTCTGTCTCCTTTAGAATGTATTTTGAGTCTTCATTCTAATATAGTTGTTGAGACAATTGAAAATGGTATTTACTTGTTCCAGGATCCTTTAGCTTTTCCTTGAATCATTGGGTTTAGACATTACTTCGGGGATCTTTAATCCTTTCAAAAATGGCAGCAACATACCCATTTTTTTTTATTTCTTTCCATCAAAGAATCATACAAATAGATGGTTGATTCCCGCAGATACACTTTTGATCGAAATAGTTTTACCAATTTCAACAAATTTGACTTTTTTTTTAACTTGCTCGAATTGGATCCTTTCGATTTCTATATCGAAAATGTACTTACGAAGTTGTTCTAACTTATTAATTTTCACTAACCCTAGATACTTGCCCCTGAGAAATGAATCAACTCGAGCTCCATCATGTACTATTTCCATCATCAACCCCTCTCCCCTCTCCAAAAAAATTAGTTCTAGTGGAACAGAACAAACGATGTCGAGTCAAGAGCACCCTCATTTCTATATAATAGAAAAATGGTGGATGTAAGAATCCACAGCTAATCTAATCATGTCTTTCAAGTCGCACGTTGCTTTTTACCACATCGTTTCAAACGAAGTTTTACCATAACATTCCTCTAGTTTGGAGCCGGTATGTAATTGATTCCATTATGAAATCATGAATAGTCATTGATTCAATCGATACATAGTAATTCATATTTTTTCCTTCTATATGAATGGAAAATTTCTAAAGTAAAGAAGTATCAACAAAAATTCAAATTAACTCGATATTGTAGGAATAGAATTTCGATTCTATTTTTATTATTATTTTAAGATTTTAATAATAAAATAATAATAAAAATAGAATTCGAATTCAAATCAAGTTCAAATTAATAAGAATTATTTATTATTTAATAATTAATATATTGAATTCTATTCTAATTATATTTCGAATTTCATTATATATTTATATAATATATTGAATATAATGAAAATATTCATATTATATAAATATTATAATATATATTATATATTATTTAATAGAATTGAATATATATATTTCTAATTAGAATAGAATATATTTAGAATTATATATAATTATATATATATTCTTATTCTAATTTTTTTTTCGAATTTTAATATACAATAACACGAATAAAAAAAAAAAGAAGTTCTTTTTTAATCTACATCTTCAAAGTGACTCGATTTAGAGACGAATCATTAAAAAAAGAAAAAGAAAGAAGAATCACATTCTACATTTATTCTATTCTGATATACAATTTGTATTCAGATATGATATATATCATGAATGAATATGCTCTGGGACGGAAGGATTCGAACCTCCGAATAGCGGGACCAAAACCCGTTGCCTTACCGCTTGGCCACGCCCCATTTCTATTTCTATTCGACACTAATAAACACTATTATTGGTATTGGTTGTTCGTCAATTCCAGTCCAAATATCTAAATATCTATAGAATAAATTGTTGCTAAAATTTGGATATGTGTAGATATAGAATTAAACTGAAATTCTTGATCATTACATATAATTCAATTAAGATATTGTATGAAAGTATGATTTCTTTTATTTTTTATTTCAGAATAGAAAGATTTTGAATTGGATAAGTTCAAATCAAAGAAAGATTTTTAGAGTCTACTTTTTTTATTTGATTCATTTTTTACTTAGATTATATATTCTTATAATTCTTATTTTTTTTTTTTTATTAATATAATATTTATTTATTAATTTTTATTAATTATGAATATTTTATTAATAGTATTTAATAGATATTTATAAATAGTATAAATCATAAATGAAATAAATAACAACAAAAAAAAGAAATAAAATGAATAATTAATAGTTAATTTCTTATAAAATTCATAATATATTAATTAATAATACTATTAACTTAATTTTAATTAATTTAACTCACAAAAATAAAAAATACAATTATCTTAAAGAACAAAATGTTTGTTATGCTTAATATCTTTAGTTTGGTCTGTATTTGTATTAACTCTGCCTTTTATTCAAGTAGTTTTTTCTTCGCGAAATTACCTGAAGCCTACGCTTTTTTGAATCCAATTGTAGATATTATGCCAGTAATACCTGTACTCTTTTTTCTCTTAGCTTTTGTTTGGCAAGCTGCTGTAAGTTTTCGATGAGATCTTTAATTTGAATACTGTCCTAGAAAAATTCATAATTTATTCGAAAAAAAAATTCGAACATTTTAACAATTTATAAGATCAGATAAGTCTTACAGTGTGAATCCTCGATTCAAATATTGAAATTTTTTTATAGACAATAAAAATCTGGACCATCTCATTTCCTCATTCTTACATTTTTTCCATTGAAAAATCCTATTATGAGTCCCCCACCAATATCTAATTATGGATATGAAAGAAAATTTTTGGTAATAAAGGAATCGACTCTTATTACAAATCAATTTCCGAAAATTTTTTTCTATTTCTCGAAATCAATTCATTTCTTAGTATCAAAAGAAACATAATGTGTAGTATAGGAGAATCTATTCTCTTTCTTTTTTTTTTAATGATCTTGGAGATTGTGTAATGCTTACTCTAAAATTATTTGTTTACACGGTAGTGATATTCTTTGTTTCTCTTTTCATCTTCGGATTCCTATCTAACGATCCAGGACGTAATCCGGGACGTGAAGAATAAAAAATAAGATTTTTTTTTGTTTTCTGTGTTTTCCTTGCTTGTGCTTGATTTTGAAATATTCTTAGGATTTTTTCTTTTATCTATTTTACATCTTTAACTAAAATAATAAATAAAAAAAATCAAACAAACAAAAAAAAAAAAGAGGCTCTATAAATTCAAAAGATAAAAAAATCTCAAATCATCGACGGAAACGGAAAGAGAGGGATTCGAACCCTCGGTACGAAAAATTCGTACAACGGATTAGCAATCCGCCGCTTTAGTCCACTCAGCCATCTCTCCCCAATTGAAAAAAAAAATATATAGAATTACTATCTTACATTACACAAACAATAAAGTAGGGCTTGAAAAAAGCCCTTCGTTATATCTTATCTCTTTGACTTATTATATTTGATACTATTTGATTTTATATATATTTATAAAAAAAAATATAAATAGAATAAATAAAAAAAAAAGAATATTAATAATTAAAATGAATTAGAATTCTATATAATTACATTCATAAATACATAAATATCAAAATAGAATAATAATATATTTAAATATCTTTATATTAAAATAAGAATATATATAAATAAGAATATATATAAATATATAATATATAAAAAAAATAATATATAATATAAAAAAAAAAAAGAATGGAACTATAGATTCTTGCACAATGCATTTTTATGTTATGACTTAAGTGGTTTTGTCGAGATGTATCTGTCAAAACACCTTTAGCAAAACAAAATCCAAAATAGAAATGAGTCCTCTTTTCTGAATTTCATTAGATCCCCTTACGAAACACGTCAACACTATAATTTTCATGATTCTTTTATGATCCTATTTCTTGATTACGAATGATTCCCTTGTTGGACAAAAGGTCCATTTATATACAATAATCGCATTGGAGCGGGTATAGTTTAGTGGTAAAAGTGCGATTCGTTCTATGGATCCCTTACTAGTTAAGGGATCCCTCGTTTGATTCATATTCCGATCAAAAACTTTATTTCTTAAAAGGGTTTAATCCTTTACCTCTCAACGAACGATTCGAGGAATAATATACATTATCGTAATTTTGATTCAAGAAGAATCAATTCTAAATTGACAAATTGAATTATGAAATTACAAAACATAAGTTTTTTGAATTGGATCAATACTCCCAATTTTTTGAGTATGAGTAAAGGATCCATGGAGAAAGATATAGAAAGTTTATTTCTAATCGTAACTAAATCTTCCATTTTTTTTATTTGTATAGGAGAGATTGAAGCAAAATAGCTATTAAACGATTACTTTAGTTTACTAGAGACATCGACATATTTATTTTAGCTCGATGGAAAAAAAAAATGCTTTTCCTAAGGATTCTCTCTAAATAGAAATAGAGAACGAAGTAACTAGAAAAAAAAAAAGATTGTTAAAATCCTCCTCTTCTAGAGGGATCATCTAAAAAGCGGGATGTTTTGAATGCATTCAGACAAAAAGGCTGACATAGATGTTATGGATCGAATTTTTTTTATTTTGTTCACGTCTTCCATTTGTTAATTTCTTCCATAAAGG